ATTCGGAATGAAATATTCCTTGTGTTAAAAAAGAATTTTTTATTGCAGTCTTAATAAAAAAAGGAGTTACATGATACTCAAAAATAGATCTTAACTTATACAAATTAATAACTCGGGTTTGTGATAATTTGTAAAATACATATGCTTGTGATAAGGAGGATAAGTCAAAAAAAAGACGTGAATTCCTCTTACTATTTTTAATAGTGTAAAGTGCACTTTTTAGAGTCGAAATAAAATTAATTTCGTTTTTTTTTTTTTTTATTTCTTGGTTTGTTTTATTATTGTAAATGTATTTATCAAAACAAAAATTTTTTGATTCAAGAAGGAGTTGTGTAGGAATTCTGCCAATATGAATGATACATAGAAAGATATTGATGTATATTCTTTTAATGAAAATTTTTATAAACAAATATAATTTATAGATTAATCGAGTGCTTCTTTTTTTTATTTTTAAGATTTTAAAAAAAAAATTTGGTGATTTTTCTTTTCCATTAAAACTTGTTTTGTTAGGACTACTTCTTTTATTGGCGTTACTGTTTTTTTCTTTCATAAGACTCTTTGTTTTCTTTCTTATTGTGCTTGTTCTATCAGTCAGATTTTTAATTTTTTTATCTCTAAGTGAATAATTTGTATTATCTGTAAATTTAATTTTTCTAAACGAGTCGTGAATTATCTGATTCCTAATTATAGAATCTTTTTTTTTGTTAGTTTCGCCGGATTCATACACCTTTCTCAATATAAATAATCGAGTTGGATGTACTTTTAAGAGTTCTTTTTTTATTTTTTTTATAAACACAAATAAAACGTTTTTGATAACCACCCCTTTTGGTTCTTTTGAATCTTGTAGAAAATATTTTGTTCTTTCTTTTAAAACTCTTAGAACTTTAAAATTATTGTTTTTCGTTTTTTGAATTTTTTTTTTAAGTTCTTTAAAAATAGGCTTAAAAAAGGAAGGTTTTGGGGGGACAGAACCAAAGGGAAGGGTAGTTTGTGCTCCCCAAGCCGTTAAAAAATAAGATTTTTGTTGTTCTTTCTTTAGATCTTTATAAGAAGAAAAAGAGGGCTTCAATTTGGATCTGTGCCAAGGTTTCAAATAGAAAGGAAATACTATTTTTATCTGAATACCATCTTTAAACCAATTTCTGGGAAGTTCGAGTTCTGATACTTGAACACCATTATAGGTACATATAATATGCTTTTCTCTATTCCACTCATCAAAGTCCTCAGCCCATTCGGGGGGTTGAGATAATAAAATACGCCCAATATTTTTAACTATTATCAATGAAGGTAATAAAATATATTTTCTAAAAATTGATTGAATTATTAAAATTAAACTTCTTGTTGCTTGTGGATATGGAACGAAATCCCAGGCTTCCGCGATTTTTATCCACGTTTTTTCTTTTATTTTGTTTTCTTGTTCTTCCTTTTGCCTTTTTTTTTGTTCCTTTTGTTCCTCTGTATAATCTTTAAATTCTGATCCTTTACCCATCCAATTTCTAAAAAAAAAATTCATCCGTTCAGGGATATTAAAAGAGAAAAAGGGGTATTTTTTTATTCTGTCCAAAAAAAGAGGGGAATGCGCATTTGCTTGAAACAATTTAGAAATAACAGTTTTACGCCTTTGAACACGCATAGAACCTTTGATGAATTCTCGACGAAAATCTGATTCTTCCGAATAGTCTCTAATAGACACCCAATTTTTGACACTTGCTTTTCGACTACGTTTAGTAGGCCTATAAATTATTACACGATCCCTTTTTCTTGAACGTATCTGATAATCCAATGGTAGGCCTTCATGAGCTGCGCCCGACAGGAATTCCAATTCGGTAATAAGTTTGTATGACCATCTAGGGACTTTTTTACTGATTTCTTTTATTACAAATTTTTGTTTTGTTTTTTGACCATTAGGGCTAGTTAGAATTGTATTCAATAAAAATTTGTAAAATTTGGCTCTTTTTTCTGAACCAATCCTTCCTTGTTCTTTTTCTGAAAATAAAGAGAGGCCCTTCCAATTTAAACTCGATCCCGATTCTCTATCAAATTTACTGATTAAAGTAAATAAATGACGATTTTCCGTTGAAAAGGTTTTTTTATAAAATAGGTCTATTTTCTGTTCAAACTCTTGGTAATCAGTATCAGGAAGAAGGAGACTATGAATCTTATTAATTTCCAATGTCTCTATGAAATTTTCTAACGAAATTTTATTTATGATTGAAGGTGAAATTTTTTTTTTGATTGTTCCCCGATATAACCCATTCAAAATGGGATCATACATTTTAGGCAAGTAATATTTTCTAGTCTTATCATTACACAATCTAGTACTTTTTTCGAGTATATCTAGAGAAAAAAATCCCGTATCTAGAGCCTCAATTCTATTTAAAAACTCGTTGTTTAAGTTGTTATTTTTGTGTTGGTTAGTATAAACCCAATGATTGTACAGTTCATCCGAAGAGAGTTTTTCTAGTGTGGGCAGGGACATCCTTCTTTGTATCATTTCTCC